CCTACAACATAATAGATTGGTGACCCGACATTTTAAAATTTAAAAGAAAAAGGGGAGGAGTCTTTTCAATATTCCTTGATCTCAAGGAGACAATCATGGAAAAAAAAATCGAACAAATATAGAAAAGCCGGCTATCGGAATCGAACCGATGACCATCGCATTACAAATGCGATGCTCTAACCTCTGAGCTAAGCGGGCTCGCATAACAGAAATAAGTGCAATAGAACTAACTAACTCTATCTATATAGAATTTTTATATAGAATTTTTATTGAAAATTCTTATTTATATTATATATTTATATTATATTAATATTATTATTTATATTATATTAATATATAATAATATATATTATTATTTATAGTTATAGCAGATTAGATATTTATACCAGATTAGATTAATCATATTAGAGTAGATCAGCCCTAAGGAAAGGATAAGATAAGGGTGCAATCCAGATCATAATGAGACATTTTTTTTGTTTGATTCAGAAAAAAAGGGGGGGGATAGAACGAAAAAAAAAAAAAGTGAATATCGACCCTTCCAGTATTCAAAACCGCACGGGAAAAATGAGAAGGGGGGTGTATATGTGGGATATCTCTATCCATATTGAATTTCAGATACATCAATGATAGAATCATTTTTGATTGGACAAAATACGGATCCTCCGATAGAGATGAAAGAAGATGGGCAAGAAATAAAATAGGAGTAGACGCTTTTTCGATATAGGAATCAGTATCCAATGAATTTAAGGGTTCCGACATAAATAAATGAAAGGGGGGGGGGGATGGGATCACAATGAGATCTCGGTCTCATAAGGGGGATATGGCGAAATTGGTAGACGCTACGGACTTGATTGGATTGAGCCTTGGTATGGAAACCTACTAAGTGATAACTTCCAAATTCAGAGAAACCCTGGAATAAAAAAAGGGCAATCCTGAGCCAAATCCTGTTTTCAGAAAACAAGGGTTCAGAAAGCGAGAACAAAAAAAAAAAGGATAGGTGCAGAGACTCAATGGAAGCTGTTCTAACGAATGGAGTTGATTAACATTGGTATAGGAATCCTTCTATCGAAATTCCAGAAGGGATGACCCTATATACATGCGACATGCGTACTGAAATATCAAACGATTAATCATGATCCGAGTCCGTATTTTTTTTTTATATGAAAAATTTCAGAATTCTTGTGAATCGATTCCAAGTTGAAGGAAGAATCTAATATTCAGTGATCAAATCATTCACTCCTCGGATAGATCTTTTGAAGAACTGATTAATCGGACGAGAATAAAGATAGAGTCCATTCTACATGTCAATACCGACAACAATGAAATTTATAGTAAGAGGAAAATCCGTCGACTTTAGAAATCGTGAGGGTTCAAGTCCCTCTATCCCCAATAAAAAGAAAAGAGCCCATTTTACTACCTAACCATTTATCCTCTTTATTTCGTCATCGGTTCCAAATTAGTTCTGTTTCTTATTCACTCTACTCTTTCACAAATTCACAAACGGATACGGGCAGAAACTTTTCTCTCTTAAGTCGTATTATGGATACGATATACTTACAAATGAACATATATAGGCAAGGAATTTCCATTATGAAATCATTCACAGTCCATATCATTACTCTTACACTGACAAAGTCTTCTTTTTGAAGATCCAAGAAATTCCAGGACCTAGGTAAGATTTTGGATGATGCGTCCGGAATGGTCGGGATAGCTCAGCTGGTAGAGCAGAGGACTGAAAATCCTCGTGTCACCAGTTCAAATCTGGTTCCTGACACGTGGTTAATGTATCGAGTGGATACTCATCCAAATGAATCGATATGGATATCGGGATCCATATTCGTTAAGTTAATAATCTAGACCGGGATACATACTTCTCTATCTAGATATATCCCCCCATTTTTGTAGATGGGTAAAGAAATGTAGATGGGTAAAGAAAAGAATTCGATTCTGTTCCCTCTTCTTTTTTTTTACTGTACCCTCCCTCGCTCAAAAAGAATGTTAATACTTCATACATATCCGAAGTTAGTTGGCTGAAACCCCAAAGTCTAGCCTAGGGGGTTGAAGGATAGGAATAGACAGGATTCATTTCAGATACAGTACAAATACGATCCCTTTTCATTTCTGAATTTCATATTTGCGTATTCTATTTCTTCACTCCCTCCTACGCGACTTCCGGGGGCCCATCTAAGTGATGTGCGCGGTACAAAGTTCATGGTACAGAACTCTTTTGATTCATCCTATTGGATTTACTCATCCGAAATAGATCTATTCCAAATTGGGGAATATCAATGAAGCCTATTTATTAGCCCATCCATAATACGAATTAGAGCCCAGTTACTCTGTTTCATCTAGAACGTAAAAAGATTCCTTGAATATCTGGAATCGTAGAAGTGAAAATGAGTTTCTTATCGTTTAATGAGCATCTTGTATTTCATAAAAATTGGGGGCAATATAATCCTTACGTAGGGGCCATCCTATCCAACTTTCGGGCATCAAGATA